GTTGTTTTCCTGATGCTTCCTCACGTTTTTGATAAAACCTTCTCTTAAAAGTATTTTAACAATGTTTTCCGTGATGTTAGTGGATGCTATTTGAATCGTCCCTTTTCTATTCATGTCAGCATTTCGTATAGAGGTTATTATGTCAGCAATAGTGTCCCTACCCATGATAAACTAAAATTTTGGTTGCCTCCCATTTTTGATATAATCAACATGCTATTTTTTATTTATTTTTTAATTTTTATATTTTTGTTATTAAATAAAGGGATATGCGTCCGATACAACCTAATCCACTAATTACTTTATTTCATCCAAATACTATGTATAATATAACTATATTACGTATGATCTCATCTTATAATACTTCAGGTGCTAATGAAACTATTTTAGTGAAATTTAACTGTCTCAATTCTCGGGCAATCGCACCAAAAACTCGAGTTCCTTTTGGATTTCCTTCTTGATCAATCACAACTGCAGCATTATCATCATATCGTATTATCATACCGTTGTCACGTTTAAGTTCTTTACAAGTACGTACAATTACAGCTCTGATCACCTCTGATCTTTCTAGAGGTGTGTTTGGTAATGCTTCCTTGATCACAGCAACAATAATGTCACCGATATGAGCATATCGGCGATTACTAGCTCCTATGATTCTAATACACATTAATTCTCGGGCCCCGCTGTTATCCGCTACATTCAAATGGCTTTGAGGTTGAATCATATCATTTTTGAATCTGTTCTTTCAATGTTAATGCAAAGGGCGAAGTAAAAAAAAAAAGAAATATTGTTTGTCAAAAAGAAACCTGCAATTTTTTTTATCCCCAAGACTTCTTTTCTTTGGTTCTACGTTCCTATCCCGAAATAATAAATTGAGTTCGTATAGGCATTTTGGACGCCGCTATTGAAATAGCCTTTCTGGCTATATTTTCTGCTACTCCGCCCATTTCATAAAGTATTCGACCTGGTTTAACGACAGCTACCCAATATTCGGGAGATCCTTTACCCGAACCCATACGTGTTTCCGTAGGTCTTACCGTAACTGGTTTGTCTGGAAATATACGTACCCATATTTTTCCACCACGGCGCACATTTCTTGTCATTGCTCGTCGCCCTGCTTCTATTTGTCTAGATGTGATCCAAGCGGGTTCAAGTGCCTGAAGAGCATATTTACCGAAACAAATACGATTACCTCGATAAGATATTCCTTTCATTCTTCCTCTATGTTGTTTTCGAAATCTGGTTCTTTTAGGGTTATAGTTGATGGTTCTTTCTCAATTCCATCTCTACTACAGAACCGGACATGAGAGTTTCTTCTCATCCGGCTCATCGCGAATGAAACGATTCGAATTTGAGAATTTTATGAAAATATACTGAATCATGGATTCTTTGAGATTTCATCTAATCTATTAGAAATTTCTATATCTTGTTTGGATATATACTTAAACATGTATTTTTTTTCTAGATAATTATTTCTATTTCTAGATAATGAGATAATGTGGTTTTTTTCTAACGAATCTTTATTTTGTTTTGCCTTTGATCATATTATCATATTGGATCGAACAAGATTGAGTAATCTAATAAAAACCTTCGCGGGCGAATATTTACTCTTTCAATATCTATTTTAGTTGTAGGGTTAGCTCATGAATTCTCGGAATAAATGAATTGGTCCCTGGTTCGTTCCGCCATCCCACCTAATGAATTATTAGGATTCATTTTTCAATAGAATCTTACGTATTCATAGGTTCCATCGTTCCCGTCGCTTCGCAATTAATGGTTAGGTTTGAATTCTACAATGGAGCCCCTCAAGAAATTTGTTCTTGAGTCAATCTTTTTAGTCTTTATTGGCTCGAGGCTCTGGATTTTTTTCTATGAATAGATTCATATACTTATTTATGGATGAATCAGTATTGATGCTTTATTACACTGCCTTTTATGAGATGACTCATAAACCTTACATATATTGGAATCCTATATCATTGATATTCTTTTTCTTTCTTTCTCTCAACCTTCCCTTTATCTGCATACTTTTTTTATATCATAATCAGAATCAGATTGATTTTTTTTTGTTTATGTAAGAAAGATTTCAGTTGCTACAATGATATGACCAATATATCATATCTTGACTGCTTTTTTGTATCCAGATAATGTGAAACGATGAGTTGGTTATTAGTTATATAGTTATTAGTTCACAGTAGGGGTCTGTCCATTTTTTTGGAATTCTATCCTATAAAAAAAACCAACGAGTCGCACACTAAGCATAGCAATTATATGAAATCATCAATCAAATTTTTATTCAAACCTATAAAATTGCTTATTTTTTTGATTTAAGATAAAAAGCATGAAAAGAAAAAGTTTTTTTTGATTCTATTTTTTTTTATCAATGGATATAGTGTAAAGAGTAAAGCCAGGGAAAGTATTCTTATTCCCAAAATATCCAAATTTTTATGCCTAATACTCCATAGACCGTTCGGACTCCATAGGAACAATAATCAATTTTAGC